AATCGAAATACCTTATTCTGTTTTGCTGATATAACGTGCCTTTTTTTCCAACAGAAGGAAGCGGAGGAAAAGGACTCTTGATACTTGCTTGATTCTAAGCATCCGGGGGGTTGTTCTCTAAAATGCTGTAACTACTTGCGTCTAGGGTTTAAGGAAAGATTATAGTATTGAAAAAGAACTAGTCAAAATCTTGATAGCCCTTCCACTACTAATGTAGTGTCTACTGACTGGGTCTTGAATTAGATTGGAGAGCCGGAGGGGGAATCTAATTTAATTATTAGTTGCGGAAAGGACGGAAGATATTTTGTATACAGACTCATGAAAGTCTTTGAGTACTTCGGCATGCATTGAATATAATAAGATTGAATAGATAATTGGCTTTTACTTATTTTTTTTTTTATATTTTACTTATATTTATTTATTTATTACTTTATTTATTACTTTATTTATTAGTTTATTTTATAGTTTTAACTTAGATTTATATATATTAACTTAGATTTATATCTATATATCTAAAAGTACAAAAATGAATTTTGACTTTTCAATAACCTCTAATCAAGAACGGGATAGGGCATCTTCAATTATTTCATAGAGCCAATCGGAGACGTGGCTCGACTGGGAAAAATGGGAAAGAAATAGGGGTATGCGATAGATAATGATCTATCTTGATTCTATATTCTATATTTTTGAACTTTTTACTTAATGAAATGAAGGACAACAAAAGAAAAAATAGGTTTGTTTTATTATTACTCCATGTTAGTAACATTCCTTTGATACTTCAAGGACTGGTTCCGCATATTTTACTGGTGCTTAATATTTTCCGATTATCCTAGAAATCTTATAATTATAAGAACTTGTTATAATTGGATTTATTGGATTGTTTCATCAACGGGGTTGGGTCAGAATCCCCCTTTGACTCTTCGCTAGTGATTTTCTTATTATTAGTGAACAATAATTGAATAATTCCTTCATATTCATAGAGATAGAGGACATAATTCACATGGATATAGTAAGTCTCGCTTGGGCTGCTTTAATGGTAGTCTTTACGTTTTCCCTTTCACTTGTAGTATGGGGAAGAAGTGGACTCTAGAAGTACTACTAATTGAATTTAGGAATCAAACTGTATCAATTTTTTTTTATAGATCGTTCTGTTCTGCAAAGCCTTTATTTAGTATTTAGTAATTTAGTATTTAGTTGAATTTCACTATTTTAATTAAATTAAAATTCCATTTTTAAATTGAAATAAAAAAATCTTCGTTTCGAAATTGAAATTATAGTGGACTCTAGTGGAGTAATGTATTCTATGAATAATATATGAACTCTTTCAATCAAACAAATATTTCAAGTATTCCCATTTCGTATTTCGAAAGTAAAAGGAATACAAATGGGAGGAAATTGATTCCAACCGTATTCTTCATAACTTTTCTACTTCGATAAACCGACTCTTACCAAAGTTATAGTTATATATGGGCAATGAGGAAAAACGGAACCTTTTTTTTATTTAACTTTTTAGTTGTTTCCCTCTTTCCTGTTCAAAGAGAAAAGAAAATAGTTCTGTTATTACATGAATAATGGATACGCATTTTTTATGGGAAACAACATAGTGGTTGTCCAACGAGATACTACACATAATAAAATATTGTCTTGGGCGAGTCGCGTATTGCGCACTTACCGCTTGTTTTATTATTTTATCAATTTTTTTATGCTGTGCTTGCTTTATTGAGCTCATTTCATGGCATGGTTCAAACGTTAAAAACCGGTGAGTTAATCCTTTTCGAAATCCGAAGAAGTTCCCATGGAACCCCCGGGCCCTCTAGCAACTGCTCAATCAATTACTTTTTCGTCGGAATGCTAACAAAAAGATTACTTGTTTTTCTTTTATTTTACCCATACCTTTTTTCTTTCATTGATTTTTTTCTTTCTTTCAATAGATATCGGGATTCATATTAAAAAGAATCCGAAATCTAGGAATTCGAATCGTAAGAATAAGAGTTGTCTTTCGATTATTTCAGATTAATTGGAATCAACACAAATCAACTAGATGAAGCAAAGAAATATAATTGGGACACGACACTATGTAATTATATATATGGAATTGATATCGATATCTATGAAGATAATAATGTAGATTGATATATATTAAATTAACCTGTATCTTCAGACAGTAAACTTTATACAGTACAATATTAGATAGTATGGTAAAAAGATTCATATTTATCTTTCTACCATACTATCGTCTCTCATAAAATACTGTTCTCATAGAATACTGCTGATTCCAGTTCGCTCATTTCATTTAAGACTCGAAATTGGAATCTTTTTCATTTTTTTCTTTTCTTGAATCATTGATAAGAACTAAAAAGTCAAGTTTAATTCAAATTAATCGCCTTGACTTACTGTTTTTACGTATATTATAAGTAAAAAAGCAGTAGGAACTAGAATGAACAGTGCAGTAGCAATAAATGCGAGAATATTTACTTCCATAATCTCATCGTTTCATTTT